CTTCTGACAAAAAATTCGGCACACTCCAAGATGCTCTATTTTTACATAAAAATGTATTCGCTCAAGAAGGACTCCAGAAGATATTAATCGTAAAAAAGAAGATTGTTTACAAGGAAACACTAATAGAAATTCATATTCATATATATATAAATTATATAAGAAACAAAATAGTCTTTTATTGTCTTTTGAAAATACGTAAATAGATTTATTCGGAATAATGAGACTATTCCAATTATAATATTCGTGGAGAAGGAACTGCAATAAATGTAAAGAGAGAGCATCCTGGATCCAAGATTGAAGCATTTGAACCAAGATTTCCATATGGGCGGGATAGGGTATTAGTATATCGGACAGATAATTTAAATGCAATAATTTATCCTCTAAAAAAGGAAATATTGAATGACTAGATTGTAAATTGTGAGATTTGGGTATTTCTTTTTCTTCAAGGGAAGATATTAACTGCAGCGAAAATGGAATTTCTACAATGACTGCAAAACCTTCAGATAGAATCTGAGAAAAAAAATGAAAATAAAAATAATTGTTATGCCCAACAAATATATTTTGGTAAATATCATTAACCGAATAAATCCAATAATTTTTTTGATACATTCGAATAATTAAACGTTTCACAAGTACTGAACTAAATTTATTGTCATAACCCAAGGAGTTTTGGGGTTCATAAAAAATCGAACTATTTAACCCATGATCATAAGCAAATACGTAAATATATTCTTGAAAGAGAAGTGGATATAGAAACTGTTGTTGCCGAGATCTATATTCTTCTAAATATCCTTGTAATTCTTCCATTTATATTTCCACGTGAAGCAGAGGTAGAAGGAACTTATTGAGTTATAAAATAACTGATACATAGTGCAATATGGTCAAAACAGAGTATTATGCATATATACAATAGTAATAAAAAAGAATACCCTGTAAAGGAAAGAGGGAGTCCAATCAACAGGTTTTTTTACTCCCTTTTTTCTATCAAAAATGGTTTATCTTCGTTATAATTACAAGAGGATAATGACCCTTTATTTTTGCAACCTAATTGCTCTTTTGATTTTGGAATTAATTATCTTTATCAGTATACTGTTTCTTTTACACATTCGTCTCTAACCCATAATAATCAATATTTAGGATTCATAAAAAAAAAGATCTCCTAATGGGAGACCCCATCCTTTCCCGTACCTGGCACTAATCCATTTTTAACGTCTAACTAGATCGGGTAATCATTTAATTCAAATTAAGAACATAAGCTCGTTTCTTTTTGGTTTATCAGAATTGGAATTGGAGCCATGAAGCTCTATCCATTTATTCACTAGACCAAACTATAAATTTTAATTTGTTTTGTCCACTTCCCTACAAAAAAATTGTAAGAATGTGAGTAAGGAGAAGTTCTTCATTTTACTTTCATTTCAATTTGAAATTTTTTCAATTATAATAAAATACGAAATTTCGTATTTTATTATATTACGTATTACGACATGCTACTTTTTCCATTCATTACCTTTGAGGATCAGTCGTGGTCTTATAGACTCTACCAATAGTCTGGACGAATTTATTGCTTCATCCAAATGTGTAAAAGATCATAGTCGCACTTAAAAGCCGAGTACTCTACCGTTGAGTTAGCAACCCAACCCTTCAAAACAAAAGTTGGATATGTAGATACGATCGAAATAAAAAACCAATTGAATTAGACTGCACGATCCCATCAAAACATTGAAATCTTTCTTGTTGATTTATTGATCAATTATCAAATAAAAAAAATGTATAGATCATAGTAAAAAGCACCAAATTCCTAATAGAAATGCCAAAATTCCGACGGACCAACTATTTATTTATACATTTTTTTTTATTTAACCCAAGTTAAATAAAAAAAACATCTTCTATGACAGTAAACCCGACAATACAAAACAAACCCGTCATTTCACTGAAGTGAATTGAAAACCAAATCCCATAATACAATATAGGATAGGATCGGGATAAAGAGATTTCTTTATCTACGATCAATTATATTTGTTCAATATAACATTGTCAATATCAATATAAATATGAATAGAATGGTGATAAAACGAATAAAAAACTGAAGTAAATCAAATAAAAATTTGTGTTGGATTGGCACAAACAAAAAAAAATATAAATAAATCAGAAATTTTTATAAAATAAGGAAGAGATAAAGACAGACAAGACAGGTTTATTCAATCAATAAAGGATAAACAAGATTAATTCCTTGTTTGTTGCTGGATTTCTATAACAAGGGGAAGTAAATTTGAGTATGAATAGAGCAGGAAAAGAACAAATTATAGATAATAAATTGTAGGTAAATAATTACACTATATATATAGTTATTTATTCCTCCCCCCCTTTTTTTTCTTTATTTTGGTCTTTTTTCTTTTAATTCACTTTTCATTTTAACTAATTAACTTTAAACCGAACTCGAAATTTTTTCTTTAAATAAATCTGCTTTCCTAAAAATGTCATAAACAGTTCCTGTTGGTTGAGCACCTTTTTCAAGGAAATATAGAATAGCAGGAACGTTTGAATAAGTTTGATTATTTATCGGATCATAAAAACCCACTTTTCGAAGATCTCTCCCTTCTCTTCGGGATCGAACATCAATTGCAACGATTCGATAGATGGCTCATTGGGATAGATGCACATAAACAATCTCCCCCAGAAACGTATAAGAGGTTTTATCCTCATACGGCTCGAACTCGAAAAAAAATTGCATTCGTACTCATAACTCAAGTTGGGTAATTCTGACATAGTCCCAGGGGAATCCTTAGACATTTATTGAGCCGTCTCTAACCTCTTTTGTTTGTCTCATCTCGAGTCAATTATTCTGATCCCTTTCTTGAGACAATTGAAAATAGTGTTTCCTTGTTCCGGAATTCTTTATCTTTCCTTTGTAAAATCATTGGATTTAGACATTACTTCGGTGATCCTTACTCCTTTTCAAAAGGACAGCAACATACCTTTTGTTTTTTGTTATTTTCTTCTATATAAATATAAATGGAATACCCATAGAAATAGAATACGAAGAATTTAGATACACTTTTTTTATCAAAAAAAGGTTTTTTTTTACTTGTTTTAAGTTTAAACCTTTCTATTTTTTTTTTATTGATATTGATAATATATTTACAAAGTTGGTCTAACTTATTGATTGATTAGCACTAACCCTAGATTCTTCCCCTTGATACTTGATAAATAAATCAATCTTTTCTACTCGAGCTCCATCACGTACTATCAATCTAATTTGTCTTAGATTCCTAATGGAACAGAACAAATTATGTCGAGACAAGAGCATCTTCATTTTTATGGAAAATGGTGGATGTAAAAATCCACAGCTGATTATGTCCTTCAAGTCGCACGTTGCTTTCTACCACATCGTTTCAAACGAAGTTTTACCATAACATTCCTATAATATGAAAATAAAATTCAATTGAATTTCAAACCACGATGAAATATGTGAAATATATTTCATATTAAATATATTTCATTTAATATGATGTGTAATCATGAATAATCATTGGCTCAACAAGCAGTATATAATAGTCCATACTTTCTACCTATAGATAGTAGATAGAAAAGTATTATATATATATTTTGCGGATCTGGGATAAGGATAAAGTTCAGTAAGGATCCAATTTATTTACCTCGATATTCTATCATATGAATAAAACAAAACATATTTATAAAAAAAAAAAAACGTTTGCTAAAGACTCATTTACATCTCCAACAGATTGTTCCGGATGGTCAATCATGAAGGATACATATTTATATAATATAACAAAAAAACCATAAAACTCAAATTTATTAATTTTGAATTTAATATGTTTAGTTTATAAAACTGGAGCAAAATCCATTATTAATCAAATAAACTCGTCCAATGACCCCCCAAAAAAAAGGTCGTAAATTTCTAGAAACTATTGATTTATCATACTTTTTCAAGTACCAACCAAGAGTTCATAAAAAAATATTGAATATTATTAAATATTAAATAAAAATATTATTAAACATATTACAATTATATAAATTATATATATATATATATTATGAGTATAAGACTTTAATTATGAGTATAGGACTTTACCTTGTTTATTTTATTGACATGATCATATGGATTTTTTTGTATTTTGTTTTAGTTCGACAATTTTTCCATCAATTTCATAAAAAAGTTCAAGTACAAGTATATTTCATATACTAATTTCCTCCAATCCTTACCTTACATTACATGGATTTACAAACATATATTTCCAATAATTTTTATTTGAGGAATCTAAGCTAAGATATAAGATAGAAAGAAATGGAATTACGACAATTCTCCTATTTCGTTACCATACCACAGCTTTAGAGGTTTTCTAAGACTGATGATGAAACTGATGAAATTAGTAACAAAAACTCACTACTCTTTACTATCATCTCCACATAGAAAAATGTGGATACCCTTTTTTTACTTTAGGCTTTGTGTGGAAGGGAAGAGGGATGCCTTTGTTTCACGCTGAAATTCAGAATGCATCATGTGATAATTCACATTTGATGAATATGTTATATTCAATTTAGTTAAATGGGTAACTAACTTCAAAATGAATATAACATAGTACGAGCATATTCTGAATGTGAATGATAAACCAAAAAATAATTTTCATTTAAAATGAAAAAAAAAAAATACATTCTAAGAATTCAGAACAACTTTTTGTTCTCTTAAAGATTTTTTGTTTTATGTGGGATACAGTATGATCCTATCTTATGTTTCTGATAGATGGGATCTGGGACGGAAGGATTCGAACCTCCGAGTAACGGGACCAAAACCCGCTGCCTTACCGCTTGGCCACGCCCCATTTGAATCCTTTGGCACTAGTAAAGACTAGTAGTCTTATTAGTTATTGGTCAATCCTCCCCCCCCCCCCCAAAAAAAAAAATACCAAAAATTACATAATACGTAATATATAATAAATACATATGAAATACATATATAGCATATTTTTGTTGCTAGGATTTAAGACATATAAATTATATATAAAATGTCAAAAATTCATTGATCATTACATAGAATTCAATTAAGATAATGTATGAAAGTAGAATTCCTTGTATTCTCATTTGAGAATGGTTAGGAAAAATTTTAGACTTGATTTTGGAGAGTTAAAAAAAAAAGAAAGATTTTTTGACTTGTCTTTTTCATTTTTCCCTTATCTTATAAAAATAATTCAATCAAAATAAAATTATCTAATACACAAGAACAAAATGTTTGTTATGCTTAATATCTTTAGCTTAATCTGTATCTGTCTTAATTCTGTCCTTTATTCGAACAGTTTTTTCTTTGCCAAATTGCCCGAAGCTTATGCAGTTTTCAATCCAATCGTAGATGTTATGCCTGTTATACCTCTTTTCTTTTTTCTATTAGCCTTTGTTTGGCAAGCTGCTGTAAGTTTTCGATGAAATTTTTAATACTTTGCCAAATATACTCATTTTGGCAAATCGATTCATGATTTATTCGATAATCAAATTCGAAAAATGAATAAGATCGACTAAGTATTACATTATTTATTATTATAAACCCTCGATTCAAAAATTTCAATTATTGTATTTATTGTATATATTAAGTATATATTAATTTAATATTAAATAACCGCAAAGATGAATTTGGATCAGCTTATTTACTCGTTCTGACCTTTCAGTGAGCAAAGAATTTACTAGGTCTAGGTCCCGTACAATATCTAATTGTCGATATGACAAGAAGTTTTTTGTAAGTTTTAAGTAAGGAAGAAAAATCTTATTACATACAATACAAAGAAATTCGTAAAAATAAATAACTTTACTTTTCAAAAATTGAATTTTTTGCGGGGAGTCGTGTAATGTAAAATTAAACAAACAAATTAAACAAAATAGTACATGTGTTGAAAAGAAAAAGTAGGTAATCTATTCCCTTTTTCGAAAATAATCTTATTTTGGAGGTTGTGTAATGCTTACTCTTAAACTCTTTGTTTACACAGTAGTGATATTCTTTGTTTCTCTCTTCATCTTCGGATTCTTATCTAATGATCCAGGACGTAATCCTGGACGTGAGGAATAATTTTTTTTTTTCTAAACTTTTCTTATTATTTTATCTATTCTATAAATTTACCTATGATAAAATCAAAGAATTTCAATTCCTTTTCTTTTTAAAGTTCGAAATTGAAAGTATCAAGCGGGTCGAGTAATCAGAGCGAGCGGAGAAAGAGGGATTCGAACCCTCGGTACGAATAATTCGTACAACGGATTAGCAATCCGACGCTTTAGTCCACTCAGCCATCTCTCCAAATGGAAAAGAAAATCGAAATAATTTAAAGAAATTACGGAGAATTCCATATTTTATTTTAATATTTCATATATTATGAATTAATAATTATTACATATTACATAATATATATATATATGCATATATATTAATAATTAATTTATTTAATTAATTTAGTATATAATTTTAGTATATAATTAATAAATTAATCAAATAATAAATTAATCAAAACAAAAAAAAAATAAGTTAAAATGAAAATAAATATATTAACATTAACATAATTATTTTTCTAGTATTCAATATTGCTATATTATATAATATATATTGCATGTTAATATAGTATATTAATATAGTAGTAATATACTAAACATAGTAATAATATTTTAAAATTCAATTAAATGCAATTATTAAATTGAATATTAGGAATTTCCTATTTTTCATTAATATAAAATAAGTAAGTTCAGAGTAAATAAAGAACGAATTTGATCAGGAATTTCATTTAGATAATGATTCGAAATAAGTATCTACAATACAATAGAAAGAATACCTTACTTCTTTGATTTTGTACGAAAGATTTATTCCCCCGGCCTGGGCCTGGTCTTAGTTAAGTACTGGCCAGGCCAGTACCTCTTTTTGTCTAGCTTCAATGACCCCTTCAATCCGAAAATACTAGCAATCCAACAAAACAAAGATCAAAGATATATATAGTCTTATTGAATATGTTATTTACAAAATTAGAAAATATTAAATGTGCCCTTTATCCTTTTAAGTCCCTGGCTAGCAGGACTAAATATGCGTCAACACGGATCCTATCTTGATTGCGTCTCACTCCTTTGTTCGACAAATAGTCCATTTATATACAATAATGTATATGTAGCGGGTATAGTTTAGTGGTAAAAGTGTGATTCGTTCTATTAAAAACTTAAATAGTTAAGGGAAAGGGTATCTCATTTTCATACTCCGATCAAAAACTTTATTTCTTAAAAAGGTTTAATCCTTTACCTCTCAATAGCATATTTGAGGAAGAACATACATTCTCACGATTTGTATCCAAAGTCCTATTAGAAATCCATTTTTTTTTTAATAAAAAAAAAAATGGATTATGTATATGGAGTCGTGAAACATAATTTTTTTGAACTGGATCAAGTCTTCCAATTGAATAAGTATGACTAAGGATCCATGGATGAAGATACAAAAGTTTAGTTCCAATCGTAACTAGATCT